GGTGGTTCGATTCAATACTGTTTAAGAAAGAGTTCGAACATAGGTGTGGTCTAAGTAAATCAACGGGCGGTCTTGGTCCTATTGAAAATACCAGTGAAAGTGAAGATCCGGATAGAAATGATATGAAGAAAAATAGTCATAGTTGGGGTGGTCGTGACAATTCTAGTTACAGCAATAGCAATGTTGATTATTTATTCGGCGTCAAGGACATTGGGAATTTCATCTCTGATGAAACTTTTTTAGTTATGGATAGGAATGGGAACAGTTATTCCATATATTTTGATATTGAAAATCATATTTTCGAGATTGATAGTGGTCATTTTTTTCAGAGTGAACTAGAAAGTTCTTTTTATAGTTATTGGAATTTTAGTTCTCTAAATAATGGATCTAAGAATGACGATCCTCACGATGATCATTACATGTATGATACTCAATATAGTTGGAATAATCACATTAATAGTTGTATTGACATTTATCTTGAGTCTCAAATCTTTATTGATACTTACATTGTAAGTGGTAGTGACAATTACGGTAACAGTTACATTTCTAGTTCTGTTTGTGGTGAAAGTAAGGGGTCCGATATAAGTACCAGCACGAATGGTAGCACTATACTAGAAAGTTCCAATGATCTGGATGTAACTCAAAAATACAGACATTTGTGGGTTCAATGTGAAAATTGTTATGGATTAAATTATAAGAAAATTTTAAAATCAAAAATGAATCTTTGTGAACAATGTGGATATCATTTGAAAATGAGTAGTTCAGATAGAATCGAACTTTCGATCGATCCGGATACTTGGGATGCTATGGATGAAGACATGGTTTCTTTGGATCCCATTGAATTTCATTCGGAAGAGGAGCCTTATAAAGATCGTATTGATTCTTATCAACGAAAGACAGGATTAACCGAAGCCGTTCAAACAGGCATAGGCCAATTAAACGGTATTCCCATAGCACTTGGGGTTATGGATTTTCAGTTTATGGGGGGTAGTATGGGATCCGTGGTTGGGGAGAAAATAACCCGTTTGATTGAGTACGCTACTAACAAATTTCTCCCTCTTATTATAGTATGTGCTTCCGGGGGGGCGCGTATGCAAGAGGGAAGTTTGAGTTTAATGCAAATGGCTAAAATATCTTCTGCTTTATATGATTATCAATCAAATAAAAAGTTATTCTATGTACCAATTCTTACATCTCCTACTACAGGGGGGGTGACTGCTAGTTTTGGTATGTTGGGAGATATCATTATTGCCGAACCCAATGCCTATATTGCATTTGCGGGTAAAAGAGTAATTGAACAAACATTGAATAAAACAGTACCTGAAGGTTCACAGGCGGCTGAATATTTATTCCAGAAGGGCTTATTCGATCTAATCGTACCACGTAATCCTTTAAAAATCGTTCTGAGTGAGTTATTTCAGCTCCACGCTTTCTTTCCTTTGAATCAAAATTCAATAGAGCATTAAGTTCATTTTTTATTTGTAGCAAACAAGTAGTTAGTTTATCAGAATCCAAGTAAAATGAATATGAATGGGGTTTCTTTGTTGACATAAGATCTAAATTGTAAAAAGAATCAAAAGTTGCGGATAACTCTTTTTTATCTATATTCTTGATTACTAATTCAGTTAAGAGGCCTCTATCAACAAGAAAAAAGAGTGAATTCTTAATTATAATTATTATAAGATAAGATATCTTTATAAATAATAATAACAGGTACAAATAGTAAATTGAGGTATCCTTTATATGACAACTTTCGACTTTCCCTCCGTTTTGGTGCCTTTAGTAGGCTTAGTATTTCCGGCAATGGCAATGGCTTCTTTATTTCTTCATGTTCAAAAAAATAAGACTGTTTAGATCTGATGGGCCCAACTCTCATCCATTTTTTTTTCAAAACTAAGACTTGTATCATAACGCAGATATCCATTTAGTGGAAGAAGGTATAACATGCGGCGCTTCCGTCGAACATAAAGGAGGGGCTCTTAGGCCTGTAGAAAGATGATATGGGGGTAAAGAAATTCTATCTATTTGAAAAAATATCAGGATCACCGGATGGCTGAACTGTAAAGTCGGTGTATCTATATGTATATCGATGGGATCATACGAAGGGTATGTTTTTATTTTAGATCTAACTAATTTTATAAATTACTCTTAAAGGTTCACATCAAACTAGTACTAGTTGATGAGAGTTACTTCGGAAACAAAAAGAGTAAAGTCTAGGGTATTCTCTCAATTCCAATAAAACGAAACCGGATCAAGTATGAGTTGTCGATCAGAACATATATGGATACAACCTATAACGGGGTCGCGAAAAACAAGTAATTTATGCTGGGCCATTGTCCTTTTTTTAGGTTCATTAGGATTCTTATTGGTTGGAACTTCCAGTTATCTTGGGAGAAACTTGATATCTTTATTTCCGTCTCAGCAAATCTTTTTTTTTCCACAAGGGATTGTGATGTCTTTCTATGGGATCGCGGGTCTCTTTATTAGCTCCTATTTGTGGTGCACAATTTCGTGGAATGTAGGGGGTGGTTATGATCGATTTGATAGAAAAGAAGGAATGGTGTGTATTTTTCGTTGGGGATTCCCTGGAAAAAATCGTCGCATCTTCCTCCGATTCCTTATAAAGGATATTCAGTCCGTCAGAATAGAAGTTAAAGAGGGTATTTATACTCGCCGTGTCCTTTATATGGACATCAGAGGCCAGGGGGCCATTCCCTTGACTCGTACTGATGAGAATGTTACTCCACGGGAAATCGAGCAAAAGGCTGCCGAATTGGCCTATTTCTTGCGTGTACCGATTGAAGTATTTTGAGAAATGAGCTGAGAGAATGAATGCTTTCTCAGCAGGAAGGAAAAACTAAAGAATCCCCCTTTTCTATACCATAACTTAACTGAAGTTTCTTCATAACGCTCATTCTAGTCAAAGAAGACGTATACGTAACGTAACAACCATAAAACAAAACTCTTTTTGTGGTCTTTTATGTGTATGGAAATCTACACAACTTAATTCAATAACAAAAACAAAATAAGTAACAAATAAAAAAAGTGGATTCATCTTTTCTATTTTATTTTTTACTATTTTATATCAAAGCATTTGGAAATACAGAAATTTTTTTGAATCAAATATTTGTTGGAATTGACAGTTTAGATTCCGATAGATCCTATTTTTTAAAAATTATTTCTTTTTTGTAAATTGAGGTTTCTTTTTATACTTTCTTTTGTGTTCCTTAATGACCAAACATCTTCTATTTTAATGATAACTAGTCAATTTCTGTATTGTTTTGCCACTCCTTTTTGATCAGCACAATATTTATTATATTCTTCATAAATTTCCCTCCATTTTTTTATTCCGGACTCTGAGTAGTCAGTGAAAATTTTTAAAAATATAAGATATTTTGATATAATGATAGAAAATAATATTCATTATCTGGAAACAATATAATATTTTTTTGTTAATTATTTGAATTCGAAGTGGATTCTTAATCTATTTCTGTGTTCTTTCTACATTCAAAGACTAACTCCGAAATCACAAATAAAAAACAGTGAATAGATTCATAGGTTCGATACTTTGTAATAGAACTAACTCATGCACGAGAGAAATATTGGATCGCGTAGAGTCAACTAATGAGGTCGGTTCATTAAAAATTCATAGACGAAATGAAAAATGGCAAAAAAGAAAGCATTCACCCCTCTTTTATATCTTGCATCTATAGTATTTTTGCCCTGGTGGATTTCTCTCTCATTTAATAAAAGTCTGGAATCTTGGGTTACTTATTGGTGGAATACTAGGCAATCTGAAATCTTTTTGAATGATATTCAAGAAAAGAATATTATAGAAAAATTCATAGAATTGGAGGAAATCCTTCTCTTGGAGGAAATGATCAAGGAATACTCGGAGACACATCTACAAAACCTTTGTATAGGAATCCACAAAGAAACGCTCCAATTAATCAAGATACATAACGAGGATCGTATCCATACGATTTTGCACTTCTCGACAAATATAATCTGTTTCGTTATTCTAAGCGGTTATTCTATTTTGGGTAATGAAGAACTTGTTATTCTTAACTCTTGGGCTCAGGAATTTCTATATAACTTAAGTGACACAATAAAAGCTTTTTCGATTCTTTTATTAACAGATTTATGTATCGGATTCCATTCGCCCCATGGTTGGGAACTAATGATTGGCTTTGTCTACAAAGATTTTGGATTTGCTCATAATGATCAAATTATATCTGGTCTTGTTTCTACTTTTCCAGTCATTCTAGATACTCTATTTAAATTTTGGATTTTTCGTTATTTAAATCGTGTTTCTCCGTCACTTGTAGTGATTTATCATTCAATGAATGATTAAAAAAGGATCTACTAATATTAATCCAATTCAATTCTAACGTTTCTTACTTTGTAGTTGTATATATATAAGCAAAGCATGGAAAATCATACTTACTCTTTCTATTTCTACCCATCCCAAAGATTTATTATATATATTAATATTATTTATTCCAGTAAAATTATTCCAGTAAATAGCAGAATCGCGGATAGGGAACTAGGTTAGCGACCTACCAAATTTATTGTAGACATTTTTGGGCTCAATGGTTGGACCATGCAAACTAGAAAGACTTTTTCTTGGATAAAGGAACAAATTACTCGATCCATTTCCGTATCGCTCATGATATATATCATAACTCGGCCAGCCATTTCAAGTGCATATCCCATTTTTGCACAGCAGGGTTATGAAAATCCACGAGAAGCGACTGGCCGTATTGTATGTGCCAATTGCCATTTAGCTAATAAGCCCGTGGATATTGAAGTTCCACAAACGGTACTTCCAGATACTGTATTTGAAGCAGTTGTTCGAATCCCTTATGATATGCAAGTAAAACAAGTTCTTGCTAATGGTAAAAAAGGTGCTTTGAATGTAGGGGCTGTTCTTATTTTACCGGAGGGTTTTGAATTAGCTCCTGCCGATCGGATTTCCCCCGAGATGAAAGAAAAGATAG